CAATACACACATTGGTAATAACATGGTACTGTTTGATTCATGTGGATATGTGAAAACAACTTCATTATCAAAATGAATACTAATACTAAAAGGGAACATAATGTTTCGCACATAATTGCCTATTTTATATGTTTTTTTCGAAAAAAAGAAAACCTTTTCATCATTTTTTATTTCTGATAAAAAACAATTTTGATTATTCAAGTTTGATTCTTCTTTTCCCCATATAGATATTGAATAGAATGAGCTACTTTTAGCTCCATTCCAGTTTTGAAAATGAATGCGCAACTGTCCATCAAAAGTAAGTAAATATACTCGAAACATATAAAATGCAGTTAAACCAGCTGTGGAATAAGCTATTATCGCAAAAATGGGTGAATATAACCAGCTATCATTAAGAATCTCATCTTTCGACCAAAAACAAGCAAGAGGTGGAATACCACAAAGAGAAAGTGTACCTAATAAAAAAGTGGTTTTTGTAATTGGCACATATTTTGTTAAACCACCCATAAGAACCATGTTCTGACTTTTGTCTGGCGAATATCCAACTATGGGTTCCATAGAATGAATAATGGATCCGGATCCCAAAAACAATAATGCTTTCGAATAGGCATGAGTAATCAAATGAAATAAAGCAGCTCGATAAGAACCTAGCCCTATAGCTAGCATAATATAACCCAATTGTGACATTGTCGAATAAGCTAAACTTCTCTTAATATCTCTTTGCGCAAGAGCTAAAGTGGCTCCTAATAATACGGTTATTATGCCTATCAAAGAGATCAAATACATTATGTATGGTAAGGCCATAAAAATAGGAAAAAGCCGCGCAACAAGAAAAATTCCTGCGGCGACCATAGTCGCTGCATGTATAAGAGCGGAGATAGGCGTAGGGCCTTCCATTGCATCAGGCAACCATACATGAAGGGGGAATTGTGCGGATTTCGCAATTGCACCAAGAAATAATAGAGAAGCACATAGAGCTGCAAAAAAAAGATTTATTGTATTATTATGGACCAAGATATTCAAAATTTCGAATAAATCCCGAAATTCAAAACTGCCAGTTATCCAATAAAGTCCTAAGATTCCTAATAATAAACCAAAATCCCCTACACGGTTAGTTACAAAGGCTTTTTGACAAGCATTTGCTGCCATGGGTCGCGTGAACCAAAAACCTATTAATAAATAAGAGCACATTCCTACAAGTTCCCAAAAAATATAAATTTGTACTAAATTGGAACTAGTAACTAATCCCAACATGGAAGCATTGAAAAAACTCAGATACGCATAAAATCTCAAATATCCTTGGTCATGAGACATATAATTATCACTATAAATAAGAACCATGATTCCTACAGTAGTGATTAGTATTAACATAATAGAAGTAAGTGAATCAATCAAGTAACCGAATTCCAAAGAAAAATCGTTATTAATGGTCCAAGACCATAGATATTGATAAATGGAACTGCCCTTTATTTGTTGAATGCATATATCGGCCGAAAAAACAAAAGCTATGCTTAGTAATGAAACACTAGTAAAAGCCCACATACGGCGAAGATTTTTTGTTGCATTCGGAACAAACAGAAGTCCTAATCCTACTAACACAGTAACCGGGAGTGGAATAAAAGGTATAATCCACGCATATGGATATGTATGTTCCATAAGAAAATAGAATTTTTTTTCTTATTAATTGCTTCTGATTCACCAGCTCTTATCTCTACAACAGTAACAATTATTAAATAAAAAGAATCAATCTATAGATCTATAGTGAGATAAAAAAAGAAACAAATGGAGAAGTCACGTTGCTTAGTTATTTTATTAAAAATCCAAATTGGGTTAATTATTATTTTTAATAATTAATATATTAATTAAAAATAATAATAGAGTATGAGATTTTCAATCGTTCCCCTATTCTCTTAGTTTATTAGTTAGGCGTCGATTTATATCTTTATAGTAAGATAAAAATAACATAAAAGGGAAGTACTTTATTCTGGGACATAATATCCAACAAAAACTCTACTCTACCCAAACACCCAAACCCAAGGCAACGCAATTTAGTCATATTTAATTCATAGTCATTACCTAATTAATTATAAAACTAATTGATTGGCTTTTTATCCTAATCAAGGAAACTTATGTTTTCTTTTTATTCATTTTAAAAATCTTATGACTAGGATATTCATTATTTTAGATAGAACTCCAATGTATTGTTTAAGAAATGGATTCCTAGTCTTATTTCATTCTGATTAGAATAGAAGTACTTTATTTTTATTCTCAAGAATGATCACTAAATAGAAAAATGTTTTATTATAGTTTTCTTCATTTAGTATTAGTATAGGTAAGAGTTCTTATCTTAATCTACACTCTTTTTATCTTAAAAAATAGAAGGCAATAGTATAGGAACCGACTGAAATATTCATTAGAATTTTTTTTCCTTATGTTTATAAGAAAAGAAAATGGGTTGTACTTCAATGAATTGGATCCCATAGACATGGACCCATATAAGTATATCAAGGTATCATATCAATGAGTACGAATTTTTCTTTCTTTTCACATCCCTATTGTCTTTCTTTTCACATCCCTATTGTATAGAATAATGTGAAAAGGATTGCATTCTATTAAACATCTTTCTTTTTTTTTCTTCTATTTCTTTTTTCTTAAGAATATTATATTTGATATGCACATATCCTTATGATATGAATGAAAGAAGTATGCAGCATGGAATAAATATAGATAATCAATAGAAAAACCTTTTTTTTTTTGAATAATACATGTCTTTCACATATAACTATAAAAAAAAAATGACAAACGTCTTTGAAATGGCGGTTCCAAAGAAACGTACTTCTATATCAAAAAAACGTATTCGTAGAAATATTTGGAAAAAACGGGGATATTGGGAGGCAAAAAAGGCCTTTTCCTTAGCAAAATCCATTTCTACTGGACATTCCAAAAGTTTTTTTGTGTTACAAAAAAATAAGTAATAAACTCTGAAAATAATCTCAATTGGCATAACTCTATGCATTTGGAAGTCGATGACTTATTCGAATTCTAAAATAAAAAAAAAAATTATATTAATTCCAATTTTCAATCCATATAGACGAGATTGCACTAGATATTCTGGTATGTAGAATGCAAATTTGTCTATCTAACGGGGTTTTAAAAAGTATTATATTTTCTTTTTTTTTTTCTTTTTTTTTTTCCATTTTTTATAGATCTAGATAGAATCTCCATATTGATCTATTTATAGATCAATATGGATTCTATTTCAATTTATCTATCTATAACCTATATCTATATATGGGGATATACGTCTACTTTTTTAGAAATATATTTTCTATTTTTAATATTCTATAGATTCTATAAGTACGGTAGGATTTCAATCTGATAGGATTGAAACGATTTTATTATATATACCCGACCCATTTACTAAATCCCATTTTTTTGTAAATGATCATACGAATGATGTACATCATTCGTGTTTAAATAATAAAAAATAAAATTTCATTTATACAGTTTTGTTTATATTTATACAGTTTTGTTTATACAGTTTTGATATTTAATGGAAGACTTTTTTTTTTTTCATTTTGATGTAAGTCCTTAGGCATAGAAAAATTTTGCGATAAATTGAAAATGCTATTTTTCTTTTTTTTTTTTCATTAAAAAAGAATCTATCTTTCTTTTTTTCATTTCCTATTTGTTTATCAAAGAGATAAATAAAATAAGAACTCAAGTATAAAAAACGGAAACAGAGAAAAACAATTCTTAGTTCGATACGGGGAAGAGTGGCGTAATAATCTCAGTCTAACCAAAGCGGGTTAACTTAACTTATGCTATGTGAGATCCTCCCCCTTTCATTTTTAGCATAAGACCATACAAAAAAGCTAAGGTAAGTATTATTCAATGTTGAAATTTGTATTGCAAAATTTGGATTCATTAATTCAAATGTTTACAAAAATGGATTACATTGATTCCATAAATCTAGACAATTAGATCGAATATGTGCTATTATTATTTTGATCAAGCCGCTATGGTGAAATTGGTAGACACGCTGCTCTTAGGAAGCAGTGCTAGAGCATCTCGGTTCGAGTCCGAGTGGCGGCATCTCCTAATAAAAAAAAAAGAAAGGGAGTACAATAGATCCTATACAAAACTCTATTTTGTATTTTTATCTCCTAATTTGATTTTTGGAAAGTCTTTCTTATTTCTTATTTATTGAATTACATTAATGAATATAATCACTATTATATGATATCTATCACTTTAGAACATGTATTAACTCACATCTCTTTTTCGATTATTTCAATTGTGATTACGGTTCATTTAATAAAATTATTAGTTCCCGAAATCATAGGACTATGTTACTCATTAGAAAAGGGCATGATAGCTACTTCTTTCTGTATAACAGGTTTATTAATTACTCGTTGGGTTTATTCAAGACATTTCCCGTTAAGTAACTTATATGAATCATTAATGTTCCTTTCATGGAGTTTCTCCACTATTCATATGTTTTCCAAAATATGGAACCATCAAAATGATTTAAGCGCAATTACGGCTCCGAGTGCTATTTTTACCCAAGCCTTTGCAACTTCAGGTATTTTAAATGAAATGCATCAACCCACAATATTAGTACCTGCTCTACAATCTCAATGGTTAATGATGCACGTAAGTATGATGTTATTGAGTTATGCAGCCCTTTTATGTGGATCCTTATTATCAGTATCTCTTTTAGTTATGAAATTTCGAAAAAACATAGAAATTTTTGGGAAAATAAATCAATTTTCTTTTTTAATTGATTCATTTTTACTTAGCGAAGTACAGTCCTTAAAAAAGAAAAGAAGTTTTTTACAAAACACTTCTTTTCTTTCATTTAAAAATTATCATAAGTATCAATTGACTCAACAGTTGGATCATTGGAGTTATCGTATTATTAATCTAGGATTTACTTTTTTAACCATAGGTATTCTATCAGGAGCAGTATGGGCGAACGAGGCTTGGGGATCTTATTGGAATTGGGACCCCAAAGAAACTTGGGCATTTATTACTTGGACCATATTCGCTATTTATTTACATACGAGAACAAATCAACATTTGCAGGGTATTAATTCGGCAATTGTAGCTTCTATTGGTTTTCTTACTATTTGGATATGTTATTTCGGAGTAAATCTATTAGGAATAGGACTACATAGTTATGGTGCATTCACGTTAATCTCTAATTGAAGAAAATAAAGTTATGGTGCATTCACGTTAATCTCTAATTGAAGAAAATAAAAAAAAAAAATAACTTGATAAATATATAGGAACGTTGTTCCATATCATATATAACGAAAGTTTTGCGAGTTTTTAAGAACCATTAAATTCAAATTAAATGGTTCTTAAAAACTTCCGATGTATTTTATTTTTATTTATTTTATGATGTGTTTTTTTTTTTTCATTTTTCAATTTATGCCAATGCAATCGCTTTTAAACATCACAGGAGTTTTTTTTTTTACTTTATTTTAATTTTACGTATTATTCATAAAAACGATTTCTAATTTTTATTTTAAAAATTTTTCTTTTTATTTTAAAAGTAATTAGATAAAATAGTTTCTACTTTGTCAACTGATAACGAGAGAACAAAATCTGGATAAATACCAATACCCATTATAGGGAAAAAGATACAGATTGAAATAAAGAGTTCTCGTGGTCCAGAATCTAAAAAATCAGACTTTTTGCGGCTGAATATCTTGTATCCATAGAACATCTGCCGTAACATAGATAATGAATAAATAGGAGTTAATATCATCCCAATAGCTATTACAAAAGTCATTACTATTTTAGGCATTAACAAATATTGGGGGCTGGTAATTATTCCAAAAAATACTACCAATTCTGCAACAAAACCACTCATTCCTGGCAATGCAAGAGAAGCCATTGAAAAACTACTGAACATCGTAAATATTTTAGGCATTGGGATAGCTATTCCTCCCATTTCGTCGAGATAAACAAGACGTATTCTATCGTAACTTGTTCCTGCCAAGAAAAAAAGTGCAGCACCAATAAATCCATGAGAAATTATTTGTAAAAGGGCTCCATTAAGTCCCGTATCAGTTATAGAACCAATTCCAATAATAGTGAAACCCATATGAGATATAGAAGAATAAGCTATTCTCCTTTTTAAATTTCGTTGACCAAGCGAGGTTAAAGCTGCATAGATTATTTGAATAGTTCCTACTAGAACCAACCAAGGAGAAAATATAGAATGGGCATGAGGCAATAATTCCATATTGATCCGAATCAACCCATATGCTCCCATTTTTAATAAGATTCCAGCTAGAAGCATACATGTACTGTAATGTGCTTCTCCATGGGTATCCGGTAACCATGTATGCAGAGGTATAATTGGTGATTTGACAGCATAAGCAATAAGGAAGCCAATATAGAATATGATTTCCAATGCTAGGGGATATGATTGATTAGCTAATGTTTCCAAATTTAATGTTGGTTCATTGGAACCATATAAACCCATACCCGGAACTCCTATCAAGAGAAAAATGGAACCTCCTGCTGTGTACAAAATAAACTTTGTAGCTGAGTAAAGGCGTTTCTTCCCCCCCCACATAGATAAAAGAAGGTAAACAGGAATTAATTCTAACTCCCACATTAGGAAAAAAAGTAAAAGGTCTCGAGAAGAAAATAAGCCTATTTGACCGCTGTACATTGCTAACATCAGAAAATGGAACAACCGCGAATCTCGAGTAACTGGCCAGGCCGCTAAGGTAGCTAAAGTAGTGATGAATCCTGTCAGTAAAATGGGTCCTATGGAAAGCCCATCAACTCCCAGTTTCCAGTGAAAATCAAAAATGGTTATCCATTTATAATTATCCTCCAATTGAATTAATGGATCGTCCAATTGGAAATGATAACAAAAAACATAGGTTGTTAGAAGGAGTTCTAATAAGCATATACTTATGGTATACCACCTCACTACCTTATTTCCCCTATAAGGCAGAAATAAAATAGATAAACCTGCGGATATCGGAAAAACTACAATTATTGTTAACCAAGGAAAATTACTCGTGGTAAAGACAAGATAGGTTTTGGCCAGAAAAACCCGCACTCGATTTTTAATCGAGTGCGGGTTTTTCTCGGTAAAGAGGAATCCAATAGATTCAAGTCGAATTTTTGAGAACGTATCAATAAGCTAGCCCCATGCTGCGAGTTGTTTCATGCCACAAATAAACTCGAACGCTCAAGAAATCTGTTGGACAAGCGGATTCGCATCTTTTACAACCTACACAGTCCTCTGTTCTTGGAGCCGAAGCTATTTGCTTAGCTTTACACCCGTCCCAAGGTATCATTTCCAATACATCCGTGGGGCAGGCTCGTACACATTGGGTACATCCTATACATGTATCATAAATTTTTACTGAGTGTGACATTGGATCTATCAAGTTTTTGAACGTTTTCAATTTTCGATCTGGTATATCATTAATATAAAAAATTATTTATTGTAGGCACCAAACGAATCAGTGAAGTATCAAAATAGATTTTTTTCATATTCAATCGACTTCTAAATCTGCTCATGAGAAAGGTCCAAGATACTTTGATTTCCTACGTTTTAGGAAACATGATCATATGAATGCTGATACATGTACATACTAACTGAAGTTATACATGTACATACTAACTGAAGTTGTTGAATTATGAAATAATTTTCCCCTATAGATAGGATAGATCAATATCTATCTTTATTTCGATTATTATGACTATTTATTTAACAAGTTGGATTGATTGATACAAGTGGATTTTCTGTTACGATGAATTGATGAAACAATGGCCAGTCCAATAGCTGCTTCAGCAGCTGCAATAGTTATAACAAAAATAGAAAAAATGTCGCCTTTTAATTGGCGACTATCAAATAAATGAGAAAATGTTACAAGATTGAGATTAACCGCATTCAGAATAAGCTCAAGACACATAAGTGCTCTAACCATGTTTCGGCTTGTAATCAATCCATAAATACCGATAGAAAATAAATAGGCACTCAAAATAAGTACATGCTCAAGCATCATTGACCAACTCCTCATCAATCTCAATTCATTTCAATATGAATAATAATTTCACCGATTTGGTTGACTCAACTCGGGTATAACAGGTATGGAACAGAAAGGTATTGATAATGGATAGAACAAAAACTTTTTTGATTTTGATTTTCTATATAGAAACAATCCGAAAAAGGACTGAGAGAGATTCTCTCTGCTATAAAAAAAAATGTAATGTTCATTACTGACGAGCCATAGCAATTACACCTATCAAAGAAACTAAAAGAACTATAGAAATAAGTTCAAATGGAAGAAAAAAATCGGTTACTAGATGAATTCCAATTTGTTGAACGTTACTTAAAAGGTCTTGCTCCATAATCTGGTTTGGTCTTGTAGTCCAACTAATACCGTACCATGATGTATCTAAGATAGTAGTAGTTAATGAAAAAAAGATACTTGTACAAACCAATGAAGTCAAACCATCCCCAACAGTCCAAAGGGAAAAACCGTTGGAATATTCTGAACCTTTCATAAACATCACAGCAAATATGATTAAAACATTTATGGCTCCTACGTAAATAAGGAGCTGTGCAGCAGCTACAAAATAGGAATTAGATAGAATATAGAATAAGGATATACAAACAAGAACCAAACCCAAAGAAAAAGCAGAATAGATTGTATTCGTAAGTAAAATTACTCCTAGACTTCCTAATACAACACCCGACCCCAAAAATACTAAAAGTATATCATGTATTGGTCCAGGTAAATCCATTATGTGAAATAGAATAAATAATAAAAAGTACAAAAATTTCATGGTCCTAATGATTGGTTCGGGAAAAGGAGATTGCCCTATTTTTTTTATTGTATGTAATACGTTCTTAATGAAATCTTAACGCGTTGTTAATTCATGCAGACACATTCATGTACCAATCCCGCTTTCTTATCTGAAAAGGTAGTTCGGAATTGTTTGTATATTCCGAAATTGTCGCAGATATAAACCTATTCTAGATTCAAGTTACAATTATCAGAAAATCCATAAATAGAAAATAAATCAAAATTCGAAATACGGATTTTTGTGGTTACTGGCTAACCATCCAAAAAGAAACCTCTCTCCTTTGCCTTTCCATCAAACCAAACAGAGTCTTAGTAATTAATTGGTAATCTTTACTGAATCAAGAGGTTTGTCCGTAGCTTTTTTTATATGAGTCCAATTCATAATTGTTTGTTTGAATTGTATAGTCTCCAATTACCGATATTGGTAACCGACCCAAAGCAATTTGATTATAGTTCAATTCGTGACGATCATAAGTAGAAAGTTCATACTCTTCAGTCATTGATAAACAGTTTGTGGGACAATACTCGACGCAGTTACCACAAAATATACAGATTCCAAAGTCAATACTATAATTAAGCAACCTTTTCTTTCGAATATCCGTTTCTAATTTCCAATCTACAACAGGTAGATCCATGGGACATACACGAACACATACTTCACAAGCAATACATTTATCAAATTCAAAGTGGATTCGGCCGCGGAAACGCTCTGATGTGATTGATTTTTCATAAGGATATTGAATAGTTACAGGTAACCGATTCGTGTGGGATAAGGTAATCGTGAAACTCTGACCAATGTATCTTGCGGCTCGTATCGTTTGTTGACCATAATTCATGAACCCAGTTATCATAGGGAACATTTTCGTGAATATCCGTGATATTTTTCCCATTTCTTTCTCTTGGCTTGTTTGAGAGAGTTTCTAACTCTCTCCACAATTTCCTATTCTGTTACAGGGAAAGGAGTTGAAAAGAAGTTGTCAATAATAGATTACCTAGAGAAATAGGCAAAAGAAATTTCCATCCGAGATTTAATAGTTGATCCATTCTCAGTCTAGGCAAAGTCCATCTTGTTGCAATCGAAATGAAGAGGAATAAATAAGTTTTGGCTAGTGTAATAAACATACCCATTGTTGTTCCAAAAACTCCGCCGGTTTGACTTATTCCAAAAAGTTCAGAAATAGATGTGTACGGAATAGAAAGATTCCACCCTCCCAAGTACAGAACTGTTACAAATAATGAAGAAACTAGTAAATTTAGGTAAGAAGCAACATAAAATAAACCAAATTTGATACCTGAGTATTCGGTTTGATAACCTGCTACTAACTCTTCTTCTGCCTCTGGTAAATCAAAGGGCAATCTTTCACATTCCGCTAGCGAGGAAATTAGAAAAACTATAAACCCTATGGGTTGACGCCAAAGATTCCATCCCAAAATTCCATATTTGGATTGTACTTCAACAATATCAATTGTACTTGAACTGTTAGATAATTATAGTCGATGAGAACATTACTGTACCTCCCATCGCTATTACAGAACCGTACATGAGACCTACGCTTCATACGGCTCCTCAATGGTCACAAATAAATAAAAATAGAATTCTGTATTACATTATCTACGCATGCTTTTGTAGATTAGATAGAATAAAGATGTATTGCAAAGTTCTTAATTAGACCAATGAAATTCTGTCTGCTATAATAACAATAATGCTTCTGAATTGATCTCATACCTTATTTCATAATAGTAAATATTTTTTTTTTTCTAATTAGCATTTATCTTTGTTCAGTAATAACTGAATCCTTCAATAGTATATGCCTTGCATCAATAGATATTTGGACTTATTTCTTTCTATTACGAAAAATAATTAGACACTGCACCAGTTCCATGAATCATGATAATAAGAATATCCGTATGAATTATATGAGAAAAAGAAAAAGTGAAAAAAAAAAAAAAAAAAAAAAAATAAAAATTTCTTATTTTTATTTTTCTATTGTATTCCATTTCTTCCATTTATTTCGTTCCTTTTCTTCTTTCTCAGAAGGGTTGGTTTTCCTCTCAAAAAATGAAATAAGGGATTACTTCGTTCCTGATAGTCATTTCTTTTATCAGTGGATAGGAACATACTCTGGATCGGAATCAGGGGAAAGTACTGCTTGATCATTTCTACCAACTTAAAGCCCTCATTATGATTCCTTTTATCTAAAAATACCTTTTTGATACCTTACTCCATTACTAATCCTTTGTGTATCTTGGTATTCCTAACCGTCCACCCATTTTAAATTGATTCCCTGTATAGTAATACAGAAAAAATGGTAAAAACTTTATACAGTTTATCTTTTTTTGTACCCGCTTCAGGGCATGATGATTAATCAACCAACCTTGGGGTAAACAATTTATACTGCTTATCTTATGTGTACTTTTATTTTACTCCTGTACACAGGGAATGAGAATTAACCCTATTACTGCTAATTTATAAGCTGTTTTGTTTCACTCATATAACTATCGGGTTTAATTCATCGACCTGAATGCTGAATAAAAAAAAAGATATTTATTCAATAAATTCTATTTATTTCCTAGAAATAAAGGAAGGAGATAAAGGTTGATGTTCCAACGAATCACACGTAGAGATATTGATAATACGCATAGAGTTAATGGTATTTCATAACTAATTGATTGAGCAGCGGCTCGTAGACCACCTGAAAAGGAATACTTATTATTTGATCCATATCCTGACATAAGAAGTCCAATAGGAGCTATACTGGAAATGGCAATCCATAAAAAAACCCCTATACCAAGATCGGCTAGAACAAGGCGATAACTAAAAGGAATTACTGAATAACCTAATATTATGGATATGACTGCTATAGATGGTCCAATACTGAATAAACGAATATCTCCCCTAGATGGGAGGATATCCTCTTTGAAAAGTAGTTTAGTTCCGTCCGCTATAGCTTGAAGAATTCCCAGGGGACCGGCATATTCAGGGCCAATACGCTGTTGTATCCCTGCGGAGATTTTTCTTTCTAACCACACGATCACGAGTACTCCTATTGTAATTCCCAATACAAGAGTAAAAATAGGGACAAGCATCCATATAAGTTCTATGACCCCCTTTAAAGATTCCGATCTGGAAAAAGAATTGATAGCTTGTACTTTTGTCATATCAATTATCATTTCAACGGTCAACTTCTCCCATAATTATATCTATACTACCTAGTATCGTCATGATATCAGCCAATTTCATTCTTTTAACTAGCTGAGGAAGAATTTGCAAATTAATGAAACCAGGCGGACGGATTTTCCATCTCCAGGGAAAAACACTATTATCCCCTATCAAAAAAATTCCCAATTCTCCCTTGGGGGCTTCTACTCTGACATAAAGTTCCTGTTTCGACAATTCAAAAGTGGGGGAAGGCTTTTTACTAATGAATCGATATTCAAAATCATTCCATTCGGAATCCTTTGTTCTATCAAAGCGCCGCACTTCTAAATTCTCATAGGGCCCTCCCGGGATTCCTTCTAGAGCCTGTTGAATAATTTTTATGGACTCCGTCATTTCACCGATTCGTACTAAATAACGAGATAATGAATCCCCTTCTTTTTGCCATTGGACTTCCCAATCGAATTCATCATAACACTCATAATGATCAACTTTACGAAGATCCCATTGGATGCCGGAAGCTCGTAACATTGGTCCTGATAAACCCCAATTTATTGCTTCTTCTCCACCAATAATCCCTATCCCCTCAACTCGTTCCAAAAAAATAGGATTCCGCGTGATAAGCTTTTGATATTCCACTACTCCTGTTAAAAAATAATCACAGAAATCAAAACATTTATCTACCCAACCATAAGGTAGATCAGCAGCTACTCCCCCAATACGGAAGTAATTATGCATCATTCGCATACCAGTGGCAGCTTCAAATAGATCATATAGTAATTCCCTCTCTCTAAAAATGTAGAAGAAAGGAGTTTGTGCGCCGATATCTGCCATGAAAGGCCCAAGCCATAATAAGTGAGAGGCTATACGACTCAGCTCCAGCATAATTGCTCTGATATAGCTAGCTCTTTTAGGTACTTGAATATTTCCCAACTGCTCTGGTGCATTTACCGTTATAGCCTCTGTGAACATAGTAGCTAAATAATCCCAACGGGTTACATAAGGCAAATATTGTATAATTGTTCGGTTTTCCGCAATTTTTTCCATCCCTCTGTGTAAATAACCCAATACGGGTTCACAGTCAATAACATCTTCACCATCGAGAGTGACGATGAGTCGAAGAACACCGTGCATTGATGGGTGGTGAGGGCCCATATTGACTATCATTAGATCTTTTCTTGTAGCCGGTACAGTCATATGTTTTTTCCCGATTCATTATTCCACAAATTTTTTAAAACGAAACAAAGTTCATCCAAATTCAAGATCTCATTTTAGAAACCAAAAAATGCAAGCGAATCCTCAAATTCAAATTAACGAGTTTGGGGTTCCCGAATATTCAGTTGACCAATTAATTCTTTATAACGTACTCTATTATTATTTGACAAATAGACCAGTAGACGTTGACGTTTTCCTAAAATTTTCCGAAGCCCCCTCTGAGATAAATAATCTTTTTTGTGCAATTCCAAATGGGAAGTAAGTCTACGTATCCTTTTAGTGAAATTCCATATTTGAAATTCAGTGGATCCTTTGTTTTTTTCTTTTTCTTCTTGCAGAATAGCCGAGATGAATGAATTTTTTACCATAAAAAAAAATGAATTCTTTTCTTTTTTTCCACAAATATATATGGATTTTACCGATCAGGAATAATAGTCGTTTTTTGATTTGGGGTACACAAATAGATGGATTTTACTTTATTTTCTAGAAAATAAAAATTAAATTAACAAATGGAACTTTCAATTCCAATGAAATTCGAATAGGGGGATTCCATTTTTTAAAAACCTATGTGTGAAAGATAAAATGGACTTAATTAAGAGTATTTCACCAATTCTTTTCTAGATTTAAAAAATAAAATACGTTATTGAAGTACTTTTTGTCTTAGAATAATATCTAACACAATATGTGCGTATACATCTCTATGCCTTCGTATACTGGATATAATTATGAATATATCGAAAACGGACCATCAATTACAAAATTCTGTGTCGTGGATACATATGTATCCTTGACATACTGAAACGGCTTCCATTATTGCTATCAAACCAATAGCGGTTCATACAAGCCAATTCTTCTAATCGATAATTGGGCCAAAGAAATAATTTGAATTGAATTAATTTATTTGTATCTGTATCAAGATAATTATCTTCATAATTAAATTGTTCACAATTCCTTATGTTTTTCCCATTCAAAACGAATGGATCCCCACCCATAATATTTCCCTTTCCTGAATTAAAACTGATTAGAATTCGTAATTCTCTACGACGTCTAGGAGATAGAATATGTTCAGGAACAAGCAAATCATAATGATTTTCATACCCATTCACAAGAGTTTTTCCATATGGTAAAGTGGATCTGTTGAAATCAATCTTATCAACATATTCCCTTATTCGACATCTTCTTTTAATTTGCTGTTTATCCTTATGGACCAACGAAATACCTAGAATTTGATACATAAAAAATGGTACATCCCATTTTAGAGATAGAGGAATTGGTTCGATAATTAAAAGTCCCCCCTTTATCAATTCTGTAAGAGTTAGGTCCTTTTGAATAAGCATTACATCCAGGCACATTTCTCCTCTTTGAATAGAGGATATAGCAATTTCTTTTGGATTTATTAATCTAAGCAGGAGAGAATATACTTTGATATTATCAATAACTTTTTGATTCAAAGAGTTGTTCCATCTTAATTGAAAAAGCAAATATTTTTTCAAAAAAAAATCGAGTTCTATTTCCTTATTATTTTTGGATTGACCTTTCTTTTTAGGCTTTTGAATGTCTGATTCTGTGTAATCCTTTTTAATCAAATATTTTTGTTGGTTTTGTGCATCTGATCGAAGAGTTTCTTGTCCCAGCCCTTCTTTTTCTTCTTGATTTATATTTTTGAATTCAGGATGCTTTTTTAGATTAGATGATGTATCATGATTCGCCTTTCGATTTACGTTGATGTTTTTACTAATGTTTTCCTTGTCATCCAAATTTAAAAAAAGTGATTTGATTGGCATGATCCAAGGTTTCATCTTATATGTATCATATCGTAGTACAAATTCTGGAAAGAACCAGGGTTCGGTATTCGATATGGAATCATATAGCATTTCTTCATTCATTCCCATCCAATCAAAAGGTTTTTTTTTTTTAGATCGGTTTATTTCTTGATGAATCGTAAGAGAAAAAAGATTTTTTTTATCCAAAATTGGATAATCATTGGATCGAGTCTTAGTGTCTTGACTAAAGGTCCTGGTATCCATATGAGTCCAGTATTCAATATTGATATTTTTTTTAAGATACAAATTGAGGATTCCCCAATCCAAAAATTTTCTATCCAGATTTTTACCTGTATTAATAATACATTCTTCCCTTATGAAATAATTATTAATGGCCATTATTTCTGGTACATAAAAGAATGATTTGGATTTTGGTCTGTTGTAATTGTTGTAATTATATAGAATTTCTCGGTCTCCATTTATTTGGAATGGAGAGCCATAAATAGGTGAGTTTTTCACATCTTCATTATGAAGATATTTGTATGATAAAAGATCATATTTGTAATGTTTTTTTAATTTTTCTTTTTGATTTGTCAATGAATTTAGTCTAAAATTCTTTTGTTTCTTGTAAAAAAAAGATTGGTCTTTTTCTTTTGCATATGAATGCAAAAATAGGGAGACTTTCTTTTTCATTGTACGACGTTGATTGATTCTATTTCGCCATTTTTGCGGTACTATTCTAGACCATCGAATTTTCGATAAATTGTATTGATAATGACCCCTTAGCCAGTTTTTCCATTCATTCATTCCAGAATTCAGAAGTTTCTTCTGTTTTAATTTAAAATAAATTATTCCCTTACTTCCTAAGTAATCCTTTATTTTATTCTTGATAAGAATGGAATATCCGTGATATTCAAGTAAAGATCCCAAGCGGTATAAGTTAATAACTTGAGTTTCCGCTAATTTAAAAAATACATATGCTTGAGATAAAGAAAATAAGTTGCAAAAAATCTGCGAATTCTTATTACTATTGTTAATAATATTAGTAAGATTATAAAATGATTTATTTATAGTTGAAATAAATGGAATTGTGTTTTGATGTGTTTCATCAATTATTCTTTGGTCTTTTTCATCATTGTAAATATGTTTATTGAGATATTTTTTTATTGATGAAACAAAAATTTTTGCATAGTCTTTGGTACTACTAATGGTAAATAGAAAAGTTTTTATGTATATTTTTTGAATGAAAGATTTAAAAAAATAACGCCATTTGCATATTAATCTCGTACTTCTTTTTCTTGCTATCTTCCAAATATATTTTTTGGATTCTAGCCTTTTCCCCTTGTCATACCAACTCGTTTTATCAGGACTAGGATTTCTATCTGAAATGATAAATATTCTTTTCTTATCCTTTTCAATTCTTTCAATTTGATCTCTGATTGTGATTGTATGATCAGACAGATCTTTTATTTTTTTTTCTGTCAATAAAAAATTAGTCAAATCTATCATCGATTTTCTTTGAATGTTCAATTCATAAGTAGTCTTATTACTTAGGATAGAATTCTTTTCATTTTTGTTTGATTCATATATTTTCTGTGATCCCACTAAAGGAGCAAGAGTAGGATTTACTTTTACGAATTCTTTCATTTTTCTTTTTAAAAAGAAAACTATTTTGATAACCCATGTTGTATTTTCTTTTTCGACTTTCGTAAATGCTTTTGTTCTATCTTTTATAGTTTTAGGAATTATAGAAAATATATTTCTCATTTTTTTTTTTAATTCTTTAAAAATGGGTTTATAAAAAGAAGGTTTTTTTCGGGGAGAGCCGAAGGGTTGTTCAGCTTCGCGACCCCATACTGTTAAAAAACAAAAATTTTGTTTTTTTACTTTCTTTTTCATTGGATCCACTTCAAGAGATCTTTGTTTAGATCTATGCCAAGGTTTTAGTGAAAAAGGAAATAGTATTTTTATCTGAATACCATCTGTCAACCAGGCTTGGGGAAATTCTGTTTCTGATAATTGAACACCGTTATAAGTGCATTTAATGTGCATTTCCTTTTTCCATTCTTGAAAATCTTCGCCCCACTCTGGAGATTGCCATAATAAGATACGGCTGAGGTTTTTACCTATTATCAGTGTGGGCAAAATTATGTATTTTCTAAGAATCGATTGGGCTACTAACATACAACCCCGTATGGGTTGAGCAAATGTAACAGAATCCCAAGTTTCCGCTATTGTTAATCGTTCACCTTTCTCTGTTTTTTCTTTAAAAGTGGTTTCCATTTTTTCAGAATTTTCTGAATGGGAAGTTTTGAATTCCAGCTCTTTATCCATACTTGTTTTGGAGATATCAAAAGCAAAAGATGTTTTATTAATTCTGTCAAAAAAAAGTGGGGAATGGATGTTTGCTTGAAACATTTCCAAAATAAGGGTTTTACGCCTTTGAGCCCGCATAGACCCTTTGATTAGATCACGACGAAAATCCGATTGTTGTGAATAACGTATCAAAGCTACTT